TAGCATTTCCTGCCGCAGTTTGAGCCGCAAATGGCGTCCCCCTTTTTGTACCTTTAAAGCCACAAGTACCCGCGGAAGCCCAGGAAACAACCCGACCTCGTACATCTGTAACAGTTACAATCGTATTGTTGAAACTTGCTTGAACATGGATAATGCCTTTTGGTATTTTACGTGCACTTTTACGTGAACTAATACGTCCATTTCTACGTGAACTAATTTTTGGTATAGGTTTTGCCATATTTTATCATTTCATAAATATGCGTCAGAGATATATGGATATATCCATTTCATGTCAAAACAAATTCGTTACATTATATTACTCAAGACAGCACCCTTTAATACTTTAATTAAAATATTATCCCTGTCGTTGTTTATGTTTTGGGTTAGAACAAATTACTATAATTCGTCCCCGTCTGCGGATCAGACGACACTTTTCACAAATTTTACGAACAGAAGCCCTTATTTTCATATTTGTCATTCCTTACTTTTAATTTTTAATCTAGTTCTTGGAAGAAAATAAGTTTCTTGATATTTGAAATCTTGAATTGTACTCTCGAGAGAAGGAGTGTTGAGGTTGAAAAACAACTTAATCGTGTGAATCCTTAGTGCAGAGTTTTTAAAATTTATCTATGACCTCTGGTTCAATCATAAAGACTTATTTCAATTTTAACCCTATCAAGGATAGGTTTTTCCATATAGAATTACGTCGTATCCTTTATGAAATGAAATAAATAAAATTTATAATTATAATCTGATCTTCATTATCTAAACGAATGCAGAACATATCGTTAGTGAGTGATTTTGTTCTTTCATTCCAGGCAAAACCTCCTTAACGTATCAACTAATAGAGCATAGATATTAGATAACCTGTCTTTTGTCTTTTTTGTTCACAATTAGCAATTTTTTATTTAATTTAAATATTAGAGGGATTACCATATATAACATAAAATTTCTCCCCCAACTCCTTCTCGTCGAGCCTCCCGATCTGTCATTATACCGCGAGAGGTAGAAAGAATTACAATTCCTATTCCGCCTAAAATTATAGGAATTCCTTGAGAGTTAGAATAGATTCGTAGACCAGGTCGACTGACTCTTTTTAAATATAAAGTATTTCGATATGGGCCTTTCCTATTTCTTCTATGTCGCAGAGTTAAAACTAAAAAGTATTTTTTTCCTTCTTGATGTTTTCTCACGTTTTCAATAAAGCCTTCTCGTAAAAGTATTTTAACAATGTTTTCGGTGATGTTAGTCGATGCTATTCGAACTGTTCCTTTTCTATTCATGTCAGCATTTCGTATCGAGGTTATTATATCAGCAATAGTATCCCTACCCATAATGAACTAAAATCCGCGGTGTCTCCAAATTTTTATATAATCAACATGTTTTTTATTACTTTTTGCTTTTATTTTCTGTTATGAATTACAAAACGAAAAATTTTTAAACGAAAGATATATACGTGATAGATAGTCTACTATACTCATTCAAATATTCTATTTCTTGTTCTTATAATACCTCAGGAGCTAATGAAACTATTTTAGTAAAGTTTTGTCTCAATTCGCGGGCAATTGCGCCAAAAACTCGAGTTCCTTTTGGATTTCCTTCTTGATCAATAATAACTGCAGCGTTGTCATCATATCTTATTATCATACCGTTGTCTCGTTTGAGTTCTTTACAGGTACGTACAATTACAGCTCTTATTACTTCTGATCTTTCTAAGGGCGAATTGGGTATTGCTTCTTTGATCACAGCAACAATAACATCGCCAATACGAGCATATCGACGATTGCTAGCTCCTATGATTCGAATACACATCAATTTTTTAGCTCCACTGTTGTCTGCTACAGTCAAATAGGTCTGAGGTTGAATCATATTTTTTTATCTGTTCTTTCAATGCAAAAATAACTGCAAAGGACTAAAAATAAATATTGTTTGTCAAAAATAAGATCGATTTCCTTTGGTTCTACATTCCTATCCTGAAATAATAAATTGAGTTCGTATAGGCATTTTAGATGCCGCTATTGAGACAGCCCTTCGGGCTATATTTTCTGCTACCCCGCTTATTTCATAAAGTATTCGACCTGGTTTGACAACAGCTACCCAATATTCGGGAGATCCTTTCCCCGAACCCATACGGGTTTCCGCAGGCCTTAGTGTAACCGGTTTGTCTGGAAAAATACGTACCCATATTTTTCCCCCACGGCGCGCATTTCGTGTCATTGCTCGCCTCCCCGCTTCTATTTGTCTAGATGTGATCCAAGAGGGTTCGAGTGCCTGAAGAGCATATCTTCCAAAACAAATTTTATTTCCGCGATAAGATATCCCCTTCAGTCTTCCTCGATGTTGTTTGCGGAATCTGGTTCTTTTTGGGTTATAGTTGATGGTTATTTTAGTAATTCCATCTCTACTACAGAACTGGACATGAGATTTTCTTCTCATCCGGCTCCTCGCGAATGAAAAATTATAAATTAAGAAGAGATATAATTAAGATATACACGGAATAATCCACTGAATCAAGCGATTCTTAGGGATTAATTTTAGTAAATATTTTTTAATATATATGATCTAAAATATATTTTTTTTTCGCGGGCGAATATTTACTCTTTCAGTCTCTTTTTCAATTGTAGAGTTAGTTTATAATTTTTCAGAAAATATGAATTGATTTTTGGTTCGTTCCGCCATCCTTCCCACTGAATAATCAGGATTCATTTTCAATTTAATCTTATGTATTCATGGGTTCCGTCGTTCCCACCGCTTCTTGATTAATGCTTAGGACTGAATTCGACAATGGAGCTCTTACTGAACGTAGTTCTTAAGCCAACCCTCTTAGTCTTTTTTGGCTTGAAGCTCATATGATTTTTATTATTTTTCTATGAAAAGATTCATCTCATAGAATTATTCGGGAATCCTTATTAATGCTTTATTACATTATTGTCGTTTATGAGATGTTTCAAAGACCTTACATAACATATTATATCGGAATTATATATCTTTTATATTCCTTTTTTCTTTCTCTCACCTTTCCATTTATCCGTATCCTTTTTTCTTAAAATTAATCCGATTTTTTTTATGCTAAAAAAATTCAGTTGCTGCAACGATAAGATTAAAAAAGTATATCTTGACTGTTTCTTTGGATCCAGATAATGTGATGCGATGAGTTGGTTATTAGTTTTTATAGTTAATTCATTATTAGTTCATACTTCATATTACGGGTTCTTAGCTTATTTAGGCTTAATTATTTAATTATAGTAAAAACCAACGAGTCACACACTAAGCATAGCAATTTGATCAAAAAAAGATGAATTAAAATTTTATTTAACCTTGTGAAATTTTAAATTAGAATTAGTTTGATGTAAAAAAAGGAAAAAGTTGTTATTTTGTGTTCCATTCTTAAATCTTAAACCGAAAAATAAAGACAAGTAAAGTCCTATTATTATTTTGTGTCTATAAATATCCAAATTTTGATACCTAATACCCCATAAATAGTTCGAACGGTATAGGCACAATAATTAATTTTCGCGCGAATGGTTTGTAGGGGAACTCTTCCCTCTCTTATCCATTCAATACGTGCAATTTCTTTTCCATCTATCCGGCCTGCTATTTGTATTTGAATTCCTTTTGTATCCGCTTGTTCGGTTAATTCGATAGCCTTTTTCATGGCTTTTCTAAATGATACCCTATTCTTTAATTGGCCAGCTATAAATTCAGCAAGAATATTAGGGTGCCCATAAGGTTTTGCAATTCGTGAAATAGCAATGTTGAGTTTTCGGCTCACACAATTTAATTCTTTTTGTAAATTTATTTTTAGGTCTTCGATTCCTCGTGGTCTATTTTCTATTAATAACTTTGGGAATCCCATATAGATTATTACCTGTATCAGATCAACTCTTTTTTGAATTTCTATACGTGCAATTCCTTCGACACCCGACGATGCTCTTGTATTTTTTTGTACAAAATTTTTTATATAATCCCGTATTTTTTGATCTTCTTGTAGACCTTCAGAATAGTTTTTTGGTTGTGCAAACCAAAGGGAATAATGACTTTGGGTTGTACCAAGTCGGAAACCAAGTGGATTTATTTTTTGTCCCATATTACCCCATCATACTTACTTTAAAAAAAATCCAGGTATTCGACAAATGCTGGATTGAGCAAGACTTTATGTTGATTAGTTTTAGATAAACTTCGTATACATTCTTCTATGTCTCCATAGTAGGTTATATCTTTTAATACAATAGTTATGTGACAAGTCGGCCTTTTTATCAGATAACTACGCCCTCGTGCTTGAGGTTTTAATTTTTTCATGGTAGTTCCTTTGTTAACTTCGGCTTTAAAAATGACTAAATCGGCTTTGTTGAAACCTTTATTGTGACTAGCATTTGATGCTGCAGAATAAATCAATTTAAAAATGGGATAACATGCACGATAGGGCATGAGTTCTAATATCATAAGTGTTTCCTCGTAGGAACGCCCGCGGATCTGGTCAATTACTCTTCTTGCTTTGTGAGCCGACATAGATATATATTGGCCTAAAGCATATACATCATCTTTCCTCTTTTTTCTTTTCATAAAGTTTACCTCCGATTAAAAAATGATAAGCATTTATTATATTATTTTTTATTAAAAATTCGTTTATTAATAATTAATAAAATTAACGGCGAGATTTATTATCGTTTTTTGCATGTCCCCTAAAATTTAGAGTTGGTGCGAATTCTCCTAATTTATGACCTACCATACGATCCGTTATGTAAATAGGTAAGTGTTCCCTACCATTATGGATAGCGATTGTATGTCCAATCATGGTGGGTATAATGGTAGATGCCCGAGACCAAGTTACTATTATTTCTTTTTCCGCTTTTGTGTTAAGCTTATCAATTTTTCGTAATAAATGATTGGCTACAAAAGGATTTTTTTTTAGTGAACGTGTCACAGTTAATTACTCCTAAAAATTTTTTTATGTAAAGAGGAAGAGACTAATTCTATTTACTACGTCGACGAATAATAAA